GCGGCATGGCCAAGTGGTAAGGCGGGGGACTGCAAATCCTTTATCCCCAGTTCAAATCCGGGTGTCGCCTGATCAACAAAAGATTGGGGATTTCTTATCCTGTTGGTCTAAATTCGATGAATTTTTGCTCCGCAAGAAGCAGAGGCAAAGGACTAAGCGGACGTGTCAATACTTGATTTTTATAACCCATAGCATAGGTTTTCTAAAAGACTGTCATTTTTTTTTCTCAAAATCTGGGTGTAGCCCAAACAAACCAGTATCAATAGGGATGAAGCAACTCTCACTTATTAATTTAATGATAGGTTCGGGCCATTTATTTTATTTAATTGAAAAATAAAATAAACGGCGAGAGTCAATTCCGGGATTCAGAACTAAGGTTGGAAATCTCGGTATCCAAGGGTTCCTAAAGGGCACTTCTTTTTTGGTACTAGAATTGAAGAAGAGATTATACGAAAGACTATCATATCAAGATCTCTTAAACTGCCCTTATTAAACAAAGTAGTGTCTCGCGATACTGTCTGGTATTAAATTAGATCGGATACGATGATAGGAAATCTATTTAGGAGTTGTGGAAAGGCCCGAAGATACTTTGTATCCAGACTCATGAGAGGCTATGAGTGCTCAGACATGCAATCAGAATGGTTGGTCTACTCTTCTTTTTTTTTAGAGTAAAGTTAAAAGTTGAAAAGAAAAAATGTATGTATATGTAGGAATAGTGGTGGGGGGTTCTCCCGATTCTTTCACAGAAAGAAAGACAGTAAGCTTAGATCAAATAGGAAATAGAGGTATCTGATAGATAGTTATCTCTCTTGATGGTATATTTTTATGCTTTTTGCTTAGTAAAGAAAGGTATCAAAACAAACAAAGGGTCTTACTATTCTTACTCTTACATGCTCCACTCCATTAGAGGTCCTTTGCTATTTCCAAAGAAAAAACGTGTGTATCATCGTATTTGTACTTAATGCTTCCTGATTCTACCAGAAACCCTAAAATATAGAAACTTGTTACGAATGTATTCATTGAATTGGTTTGGTTCATCAACAGTCTTAATTCAGAATCCTATTTTGACTCTGCGCCATTGATTCCACTATGATTATTAATCAATAACAGAATAATTCCTTCATAGAAATAGGGGCATAATTCACATGGATATAGTAAGTCTTGCTTGGGCTGCTTTAATGGTAGTCTTTACATTTTCCCTTTCACTTGTAGTATGGGGAAGGAGTGGACTCTAGGGCTGGGGGCACTACTAATTGAGTAATCGATTGCTCAATCGAACTGTATCAACTCTTTATTGATCATTTTTCGAAGCCTTAAAAATAAATCTCTTCAAACATGATAGGAGATTTTTTCCAATCCAACCGTTTCCTAAATATTCTATTTTGGTGAATCAACTCTTATCAGAATTATGGATATTACAATAAGAAAAACCAATACCTATTTTTTTTCTTTACTTTTACCTTTCTAAAAGTTCCGCTATTACGACAATACATATTTTCTTTCTACTGGAAACGAAGCGATTAATGATTGTCCAAAAAGGTCCTACACATAAATAACACATAATAAAATTAGATCTTTCTTCCATTGAGCGATCCATATATCACACATTTAACATTTGTTTTAGACTCCTAGAAATGTTTTTATGCTTTTTTTGACTCATTGAATGTTTAAGCATGAAAAATGGACAGGCTCTACTCTACTCCTTTTCCAAATAAAATCCGAAGAGGTTACCATATAACTCCGCGGATCATCCGTTAATTGTGACTTCTTGAGATGGGAAATCAAAATAAAAGAAATAGAATTAGAGTGCTATCTATATGTACATCTAATATATGTACATATTGTAATTTGATCTATATGAAGCCTATATTCGTATACAATACAACTTTATATAATAAAAAATAGTATACAATACTAGCCAGTGTGGTAGAAAGAACTATAGTTCTTTCTACCACACTAGCTTATTAGATACTTACTAAGATACTTCTGATTCCAGCCTAATCATTTCATTTAAGACTTAGAGTTTGAATCCCTTTCTTTCATTTCTTAAATCATTGATAAGAATTAATAATTCAAATTAATCATTTTGACTAACTGTTTTTACATAGATGATAAGTAAAAAAGCAGTAGGAACTAGAATGAACAGTGCAGTAGCAATAAGTGCGAGAATATTGACTTCCATAATCTTTTTTTTTTTTTTTTGTTTCGCAATAACTCGGGATCTAATCCCATAGAGATGAGAAATTTGACTCTTGTAAATTCAATGGGATGAATTGCATCCTGATAATACTGAATCAGATCAATATTATGAATAACAATTTCTGATCTATCAAATGAATTCATCGTCGAAAATGGAATAAATAGTATAACATAGGAAGATCTTTTATCCATACTAAATAAAAAATACCATTTTTGATTGTATCAGAAATACCCGCCGTTGGATTTTCGTCCCCTTTTTTCACTTTTTCTTTTCCATAACCTAGCATCTTCCTTATACAACTTTCCTACTTTTACGTAGAATTATGTACATCAAATTATGAAGTATCATATGATATGACCAGTATTCTCTGGGTCATACACAGATCCAAACAGTATAAGTGAGATAGAAAAAAGAAAGGATTAAGTATAAAAAATCGAATATTCGAACAAATGAAATTTACTAAGAATAAGAAAGGGGACGTTGCTTGGTTGGTCTTTTCTTTAGTATCCTCTCTTTATTGGATTGGGATTGGAACGTATACATGAAAAACGCAGTATGCAATTTAAATGAGAATGAAATAGATTGTTTCCAATTAGTATTAATAATTGAGGATACACAAAAAAAAGTAGGAATTTAGAAAGGATGTGCTTTAACCTGAAAAGTACTTCGCCGGGTAATTAAATTATATTTATATTAAGTGTATCGTACAATAAACGAAGACAATTTATGTCTGTACTCCCCATAAAAATATGGGCACTCTATTCCATTTCATTGATCAAGAACAATCGAAAAAGAAAGTGAGTATGGTATCTCTTAAATTTAAAATACTGAATATAGTCAGTCTGAATATAGCAATACTACCGATTGTACTAATCTACATATGTCTCTCCCTTATCAATCAGTACTAGTGAAAGAAATTCCCCTATTTGTCTGATGATAAATGCGAAACAAAAGAAATCAAAATCTCCCCCCCCGCAACGGGGATTCCATTTTGCTCCCTGTCTTCCCTTTCGCTAAAAATAAAAAAATGAATTGAGAAATTCATCGGATCCTAGTTCGGGACTGACGGGGCTCGAACCCGCAGCTTCCGCCTTGACAGGGCGGTGCTCTGACCAATTGAACTACAATCCCAGCGAGGTGTATAGCATACATATTCTTATGGTTTCATAAGAACATTCTACTCGTCATGTTGTAACGTAACGGATACGCGAATGATATATTGATATCATATCCACATAAACACGGGCTTTAGTGAGAGTAGCGCGGATTATTAGTAACTAGTGATTTTTTATTTTATTGTTAAAAATAGATAATCAATCTTTCAATGAGATGAGAAAAAAGATATAGATAGAGCAAAAAAATGAACCCTTTCTGTAGGACAAATTGGTTGTATCATACTCATGGAACGGTGCATTTTTGGGCCGAGCTGGATTTGAACCAGCGTAGACATGTCGCCAACGAATTTACAGTCCGTCCCCATTAACCGCTCGGGCATCGACCCAGGAAGAATTCATTCTAGGCTTATTGATAATCCATGATCAACTTCCTTTCGTAGTACCCTACCCCCAGGGGAAGTCGAATCCCCGTTTTCTCCTTGAAAGAGAGATGTCCTGAACCACTAGACGATGGGGGCATATCCGCCCGACCGTCATCATACTATGATGATAGTATGAACAGTTTTTTGGAATTGTCAATATAATCTAATGGTATGGCTAGATCGGAAAAGTCTTTCTATCTATGTTCTAATTCTATAGAATTAGAACATTTTTTTTCTTCCATTTTCATTCATTGCTTCGTTTCTCATTCAGATGAAATATAATATGCCTATCACTATCTCACACTAAGCCAGAAAATTCAAAAACGAGAAAAATTTTTCTAGGTAAATAAAATTTCTTGTTCCATTATGAGTCTACTGCACATATATGTATATATGCAGTAGACTCATAATGGAAAATGGCTAATTCATGAATTGAATAGGGCCCTTTTAACTCAGTGGTAGAGTAACGCCATGGTAAGGCGTAAGTCATCGGTTCAAATCCGATAAAGGGCTTTTTCATGAAACTCAAGTCTTAGTCTTCCTTTTTCAGCGGAGAATACGGATTTGATATATAAAAGAAACGGGCAACCACTCATTATAATTTATATTGGGTTCTTAATTATTATGAATTCTAGTTAAAAAGTGGAACATTTAATCATTATCATAATGACTAATTGAACTTATTGGAGGAATTCTAACCTGTAATGACATAGTAGTCCTCTTCATATCTTATCTTATTATTTTATTCCATTTTTTTGTCCTGGGACATAACATAAATATTCTAGATATCCAATATCCAACCCCTACTTATTAATTTTGAATTTAATCGCCAAACCAAAATCAAAGTATTCCTACTTCCCCATTGTTCCTACCAAATCGAACATAAAATGTTAAATAAAAAGTAAGTGGACCTGACCCATTGAATCATGACTATATCAGCTATTCTGCTATTTAAATTCGATATATATTAAATTGTAGAAAGCGGTTTTTTTTTTATTTCCTTAGACCACACCACAACAAGACAAGAATTTGTCGATATTTCTTATTTTATCTTCTTGTTAATGGACGCTCCATAGGAATAAATCGCTCCCCTTTTCCGATACATATAAAAAAAGTATATTTTTTTTCGAAAATCTATTTTTCAATATCTTTCCTTGATTTCAGAATCCGATATTGTTTTGTTGTCCTGTTCCAGCAATGCAATAGAGAACGAATGCGAGAAAGGGGCTTTCATTTCCAGTCTACCATTATTTAATATTATAA